TACCAAATGCAAGTAGATCGCTTTTTTTTCATTCCCGAGGAAGTGTATATTTTACCCGAATCTTCTTCCCTAATGGTACGGAATAATAGTATCGTTGGAGTAGATACACAAATCTCTTTAAATACAAGAAGTCGAGGGGGCGGATTGGTCCGAGTGGAGAGAAAAAAAAAAAAAATCGAACTTAAAATCTTTTCGGGAGATATCCATTTTCCGGGAGAAACAGATAAGATATCTCGACATAGTGGTATCTTGATACCACCAGGAACGGTAAAAACACATTCTAAGGAATCAAAAAAAGTGAAAAATTGGATCTATATCCAACGAATCACACCTACCAAAAAAAAGTATTTTGTTTTGGTTCGACCAGTAATCATATATGAGATAGCGAACGGTATCAATTTAGAAACACTTTTCACCGCGGATCTATTGCAGGAAAAGGATAATCTGAAACTTCAAGTTGTCAATTATATCCTTTATGGAAATAGTAAACCAATTCGGGGAATTTCTGACACAAGTATTCAATTAATTCGTACTTGTTTAGTCTTGAATTGGGATCAAGACAAAAAAAGTTCTTCTATCGAGGAGGCCCGCGCTTCTTTTGTTGAAGTAAGCACAAATGGTCTGATTCGTGATTTCCTAAGAATCAATCTATTGAAATCCAAAATTTCATATATCAGGAGTAGAACTAGAAAAAGGGATGATCCATCAGGTTTCGGACCAATCTCTAATAATGGATCAGATCCCACCAATATTAATCCATTTTATCCCAGTTATTCCAAAGCACGGATTCAACAATCACTTAAACAAAATCACGGAACTATTAGTACGTTATTGAATAGAAATAAGGAATGTCAATTTTTGCTAATTTTGTCATCATCTAATTGTTTTCGAATGGATGCATTCAATCATGTAAAAGATCACAATGTAATAAAAGAATCAATTAAAAGAGATCCTATAATTTCAATTCAAAATTCGTTGGGCCCATTAGGAACAGCCCTTCAAATTGCAAATTTTGATTTATTAAACCATTTCAATTTAATAACTCATAATCAGATCTCCATAACTAAATATTTGAAACTTGACAATTTAAAAGAGACTTTTCAAGTACTTAAATATTATTTAATGGATGAAACCGGGAGAATTGTTAATCCCGATCCATGCAGTAAGAGTGTTTTGAATCCATTCACTTTGAATTGGTATTTTCTCCATCATAATTATCATCCTAATGATTGTGAATCTTTCTTCACAATAATTAGACTGGGACAATTTATTTGTGAAAATGTATGTATTGCCAAAAGCGGACCACATCTAAAATCGGGTCAAGTTATAATTGTTCACATTGACTCTGTAGTAATAAGACCGGCTCAGCCTTATTTGGCCACGCCAGGAGCAACCGTTCATGGCCATTATGGAGAAATCCTTTACGAAGGAGCTACATTAGTTACATTTATATATGAAAAATCGCGATCTGGTGATATAACGCAGGGTCTTCCAAAAGTGGAACAAGTGTTAGAAGTACGTTCAATTGATTCAATATCGATAAACCTAGAAAAGAGAGTTGAGGGTTGGAACGAGTGTATAACAAGAATTTTTGGAATTCCTTGGCGATTCTTGATTGGTGCTGAGTTAACTATCGTGCAAAGTCGTATCTCTTTGGTTAATAAGATCCAAAAAGTTTATCGATCTCAAGGGGTGCAGATCCATAATAGGCATATAGAAATTATTGTACGGCAAATAACATCAAAAGTATTGGTTTCAGAAGACGGAATGTCTAATGTTTTTTCACCCGGAGAACTAATTGGATTGTTTCGAGCAGAACGAACGGGACGCGCTTTGGAAGAAGCCATCTGTTACCGACCCATATTATTGGGAATAACGCGAGCATCTCTGAATACTCAAAGTTTCATATCCGAGGCGAGTTTTCAAGAAACTGCTCGCGTTTTAGCAAAAGCTGCTCTCCGCGGTCGTATCGATTGGTTGAAAGGCCTAAAAGAAAACGTTGTTCTAGGCGGTATGATACCCGTCGGTACCGGATTCAAAAGATTCGTGCAAGGCTCAAGGAAACATAAAAAGATGCCTTTGAACAGCAAAAAGAAGAATTTATTCGAGGGGGAATTTAGAGATAGAGATTTTTTATTCCACCAGAGAGAGTTATTTGATTCTTGCATTTCAAGAAATTTCTATGATACATCAGAATAAGCATTTCTAGGATTTAATGATTCCTAAGAGCGGATTCATCCTTTTATTTTATTTTAATTAATCGTGGTCCTGTGATTTGTTCCATGTGATTTATTAATAGTAATAAAGAAAATAAGGAATAGAATGAAATTAATTGCTTGGATCGTATATCAACATCCAATCTCCGGGAAAAGATAAGGTTCCATCGGAACAATTATTTATTTCAGGGTACCCCCTCTCTCTTTTTCTTTGTTTGAAAAAGAAAGAGAGAGAGAGGAAGTGTGGGTAGAAATGATAAAAAGATATTGGAACATTAATTTAGAAGAGATGATGAAAGCGGGAGTTCATTTTGGTCATGGTACTAGAAAATGGAACCCAAGAATGGCCCCTTATATCTCTGCAAAACGTAAAGGTATTCATATTACAAATCTTACTAGAACTGCTCGTTTTTTATCAGAAGCTTGTGATTTAGTTTTTGATGCAGCAAGCAAGAGAAAACAATTCTTAATTGTTGGTACCAAAAATAAAGCAGCGGATTCAGTAGCCCGGGCTGCAATAAGGGCTCGGTGTCATTATGTTAATAAAAAATGGCTCGGCGGTATTTTAACGAATTGGTCTACTACAGAAACTAGACTTCAAAAGTTCAGGGACTTGAGAATGGAACAAAAGACCGGTAGACTCAACCGTCTTCCAAAAGGAGATGGGACTCGATTGAAGAGACAGTTAGCTCACTTGCAAACATATCTGGGTGGGATTAAATATATGACAGGGTTACCCGATATTGTAATACTCGTTGATCAGCAAGAAGAATATACGGCTCTTCGGGAATGTATCACTTTGGGAATTCCAACCATTTGTTTAATTGATACAAACTGTGACCCGGATCTCGCAGATATTTCGATTCCAGCGAATGATGACGCTATAGCTTCAATCCGATTAATTCTTAATAAATTAGTATTTGCAATTTGTGAGGGTCGTTCTAGCTATATACGAAATTCCTGATTAATAATAAGATAGATTAATAATAAGATTAAGATAAAGAAATTATTTTGTGAACTCCATATATTTATGGATATATAATCGGTTACTATTTGTCAATCGTCCAAAAGAGATAAAAATAACTAGCTCTATTATGTGATTTGTTGGTATTTAAAATATACAATTTTAGTAGGCAAATAAAAAAAAACGATGGTTGAATCAAAATAATTCCTTTTAAAGTTTTCTTTCAGGGGGTAGTATGAATGTTCTATCATGTTCCATCAACATCCTAAAAGGGTTATATGATATATCTGGTGTGGAAGTAGGCCAGCATTTCTATTGGAAAATAGGAGGTTTCCAAGTACACGCCCAAGTACTTATTACTTCTTGGGTTGTAATTGCTATCTTATTAGGTTCAGCCATTGTAACTGTTCGGAACCCCCAAACCATTCCAACTGGCGGTCAGAATTTCTTCGAATATGTCCTTGAATTCATTCGAGATGTGAGCCAAACTCAGATCGGAGAGGAATACGGCCCATGGGTCCCCTTTATTGGAACGATGTTTCTATTTATTTTTGTTTCTAATTGGGCGGGTGCACTTTTACCTTGGAAGATTATAGAGTTACCTCATGGGGAGTTAGCTGCACCTACGAATGATATAAATACTACCGTTGCTTTAGCTTTACTTACGTCAATAGCCTATTTTTATGCGGGCCTTAGCAAAAAAGGATTAGGTTATTTCAGTAAATACATTCAACCAACTCCAATTCTTTTACCCATTAACATTTTAGAAGATTTCACAAAACCCTTATCACTTAGCTTTCGACTTTTCGGAAATATATTAGCGGATGAATTAGTAGTTGTTGTTCTTGTTTCTTTAGTACCTTCAGTGGTTCCTATACCTGTCATGTTCCTTGGGTTATTTACAAGTGGTATTCAAGCTCTTATTTTTGCAACTTTAGCTGCGGCTTATATAGGCGAATCCATTGAGGGGCATCATTAACGAATTTTGTTTTGAAATAGACTTTTTTATCTTATAGTCTAAGGCAATCTATTCTTGTTCAAGATAATCTACTTATACTTAGTGAACATAAATATACACATAAATAGAAAAAAAGTTTATAACGATCTAAAGGAATAGTAAAAACAAAAAGGAAAGAAATCTAAAAAAGTTTTGTCCTAAACGATCTTTTTCCTAGAATTCGTTTGAATCATTTATACCTTCGTCCAATCAATTTTTTTTTTGGCTTGATTATTTTGTTCATTCAATTCCAATCCAATTTTAGGCGTCATAATCTGAATAAGAGTTGTTTCCAACATGTGATTAAAAAAAGGGGTTTTTTCTATAGAGATAGAGCTATTTCTATTTCACTCGGTTTTATTCAATTCAATAGATTGACTAATAATAAAATATTAATAAATTAAAAAAAAAAAAATAATAATAATAAAATAACTTACAAGAAAACAAAGACTTATATTTCTATGCAATGATTCAGACTAATGAATTTGTCCATTTAGATTGATTGTATCCAAGTGGGATAATGATAAGGAAGAGAATAAAAAAAAAATGAGATTCAGAAAAAAATGGATTATTATTATTTACAAGAGTGAAATCAAACTAAGTTTATGGAATATATATATAAATAATGGAATAATGGCTATAACTCAATTTTCTTTTTGTGAATATTTCAGCATCTAAAAAATTTTTTTAGAATCCGATTGAATTTAAGATACGAATAGTTGGTTTACGTTATGGAAGAAAGACGTGTATATGCAATATTAACTATTTATATAGTTAGATATTCGTTAAAAGATAGGTCGTCTAAAAGATATATCTAATCTGC